GAGGAGGAACATATTTACTAGTTATATCATCCGCAATCGCCTGAATCTCGAGACGTTCCTCAAACCAATCATATACCTTATTGAGATAGGTAATCCAAAGGAATTCCCCCTCTGAGAACCGTATATGAGAATTTCATCTCGTACGGCTCAAGCGGAAACACACAAATACTGATTTCAACGGATATGTAATAGAAAGTTCAAAACTTCTTAGCCACTTGCTATTACATATCCGTATTCGATTTGCCCCAAAGATACGAAGTAACAAAAATCCGGAATCTCTTCTTTGTGATGATAATGCCAAAAATATCAAGTTGGCGCATCCGTCTTTCTTTATGTTGATCGGTACAGGCCTCTTGAATCTTCTCTTCCCTATTTTTTTATTTGTTATTTGATTTGATTTGTTGTTTTTTTGTGCGTAATGCAGATTAATAATAGTTTTGCTATTGATAGGAATTCCCTTGTTGAGACCCTATGAATCAATTGAAACCTCAGATTCATACTAGAACCACGATGATTTAATCAAGCAAAGCCTCAAGCTAAACTCAAAGGTTCTCTGAGTAAGAACCGTTTGATGATCACTTATTCAATGAATGGATGTAATGACTCAACAAAATCTAGAGAAACATTTGTCCTTTGTTCAAACTGAAAGAAGAAAAATCGTTTGATTTAGGAAATACCTATTTGAATTTTTTTTGAGTCCGGTTGCGAAGTCTGAATAGTAAATAGTAGGTATGAATCATAGTTCAAATATTTCTTTTCTTGATCTATTCTATATATTCCGTGCTTCAGATATTAGAATAAATATCCGACGAGGTAGAATCATCTTGATAGAGATGACAGGCCCATTTTCTGTATTATCAATAGGATCAATTATAACAAGTCACACACTCATATTCCGGAAATACCGAAACAAATAAATCTCACGGTCGAACTACCGGAATGGTCTAGAAATCCGAGTTTTTCTTAAGTAAAGTAATTTTTTTGATTGAAAAACTAGGACTTTCTAGTTCTTATGAACCTAACTCATTGAAATTCCATCCAGTAAAACGGAAGAATTATAAATTTCCAAAATAATAGATAGGAATATCGCAAATAGAGCCATTGCGACCCCCATAAGTGGTGTAGTCCCCCAGCCCGGTGCTACTTTACCATATTCCGAATTCAATGGTTTCAATAAATTCCCTACAGTAGTTCGTCTTGGCCCGGATCTAGAACTACCCTCAACGGTTTGTGTAGCCATAAAATACTATTCATTGGTTGAGATCTGTTGACTTTGTATACCATTCCGTTGTAGTTGTAAATAAACGATCTTATCGTAGATCCATTGTGATCTTGAAATTATCTAAAAATGGAAACAGCAACCCTAGTCGCCATCTCCATATCTGGTTTACTTGTAAGCTTTACTGGGTACGCCTTATATACCGCTTTTGGGCAACCCTCTCAACAACTAAGAGATCCATTCGAAGAACACGGGGACTAGTTGAAGTAATGAGTCTCCCATATTGGGAGACTCATTACTTCAATTGAGATAATGAAAAATTATTTCATTTTTTTAGTTTTAGTCGGAACCTTAGGCGGTTCTCGAAAAAAGATAGCGAAAAAAATAATCCCTAAAGTCGAGACTAAAAGGAATGTATAAACCAATGCTTCCATAGATTCGATCGTGGTTTACAATTATAGCTTCCACACCTATTCATTTGGGATCATTTACCATATAAAGAAAAGTAAAGAGTCAAAGAATAAATGGTGATTCAAATCAAGATTTCTCCAGTACCTTATGTCAAATCAAAAAAAATAGAGGCGAAAGATACCGGAGCAATGTTGTATCAGACTACTTGTCTCCTTGTAGTTGGATCCCCAAGTTTTTGAAATGTTCCAAATTCCACTTGAGCATCCAAATCTGGATCAATACCAGCAAAAACATCTCTGAACAAGGTTCTAGCACCATGCCAAATGTGTCCAAAAAAGAAGAGCAAAGCAAACGTAGCATGCCCAAAAGTGAACCAACCCCTTGGACTGCTACGAAAAACACCATCGGATTTCAAAGTAGCCCGATCTAATTCAAAAATTTCACCTAATTGGGCACGTCTAGCGTATTTTTTTACAGTAGCAGGATCACCATAACTAACTCCATTGAGTTCGCCACCATAGAACTCGACAGTTACACCTACTTGTTCAACACTATACTTTGATTCTGCCCTTCTAAAAGGAACATCGGCTCTCACAATTCCGTCTCCATCTACTAAAACTACCGGAAATGTTTCAAAAAAAGTAGGCATACGACGTACAAAAAGCTCACGCCCTTCTTTATCTCTAAAGACGGGGTGTCCTAACCATCCAACAGCTATTCCATCCCCGTTGTCCATTGAGCCTGCTCTGAATAATCCCCCTTTTGCCGGATTATTACCAATGTAATCATAAAAAGCTAATTTTTCGGGAATTTTAGACCAAGCTTCCGATAAACTCAGATTTTCGGCTAGTCCGGCGCTAACTCTTCGATATATTTCTTGCTGAAAGTATCCCTGATCCCACTGATAACGAGTGGGACCAAATAATTCGATTGGGGTAGTTGCTGAACCATACCACATAGTTCCAGCAACAACGAAAGCTGCAAAAAAAACAGCAGCGATACTACTAGAAAGTACAGTTTCAATATTTCCCATACGTAATCCTTTGTATAGACGTTGAGGCGGACGGACACTAAGATGGAATAGACCCGCTAATATGCCCAATGTACCCGCTGCAATATGATGAGAGGCTATTCCTCCCGGAACAAAAGGATCAAAACCTTCCGCGCCCCACGCTGGATTTACAGATTGTACTTTTCCAGTTAGTCCATAAGGATCGGACACCCATATTCCAGGACCATACAAACCTGTTACATGAAATGCGCCAAAGCCAAAGCAAGCCACCCCTGAGAGAAATAAATGAATTCCAAAGATCTTGGGCAAATCCAAAGAAGGTTTTCCCGTACGTTCATCACAGAATATTTCTAGATCCCAATACACCCAATGCCAGATAGCTGCCAAGAAGCACAAGCCAGAAAACACAATATGTGCCCCTGCGACACCTTCATAACTCCAAATACCCGGATTCGTTATAGTTCCTCCTGAAATACTCCAACCACCCCACGAATTGGTTATTCCTAAACGAGTCATGAAGGGTATAACGAACATACCTTGTCTCCACATTGGATCAAGAACAGGGTCAGAGGGATCAAAAACCGCTAATTCGTATAGAGCCATCGAACCGGCCCAACCAGAAACTAGAGCTGTATGCATTATATGGACAGAAAGCAATCGACCGGGATCATTCAATACGACAGTATGAACACGATACCAAGGCAAACCCATGGAAATACCCCTTTATCAAAGATAAATAGACACTATGTCACCTTATTTTATCGCATTGGAAAGGACTATACTATGTACCTAAGTGCCTAACCTTTTCAGTGGATTCTGTATGAGAAAGAGTTAATATTTATTCCGTTCCATTGAAAATAACGGAACAATTCTGTTCATAAGAACAAAGAGAAGCAGATCTATTCTATACCCGATAAGTACCAATACGCAATGGGAGAATTGGTCCCATTTTGTGGGAACGAATGCATAGATACTTGTTTATCATTCGAACGATCGATTGCTCCGTTCGTTAAAATTTTTCTTTATTCATTCTATCTTACTCTATAAACCTTCCAATCAATCTATCTAGAAAATAGAATAAACAGAAAAAAGGATGAAGACAATAAACCCATTGTTACGTTTCCATATTAAAGTGAAGTATAGTACTTAATTTTTTTTTCTTTAATTTAATGCCCATTGGTGTTCCAAAAGTACCTTTTCGGAGTCCTGGAGAGGAAGATGCTGTTTGGGTTGACGTATAGTGCGACTTGTCAGACATATTGGGTCATATGGGATTTACCCGTTCTCTCCCCCGATCGAGATATCCTCTGTTTCGCCCAAGAAATATTGTATTGAGATTGAGTGAACCATCAATCATTTGGAGCGTGAAGTACAATTAGATCAATTTATATTGGGGATCAATATTATCAATTAGAAGAATTTATGGTTGACTTGGACTGATAAAATAAAGTCTGCAGGCTCCGTTCAGAAAATACCAAATTGGTAACAAATTGATAATATATGTACGATTACCACTTGTATCATAAACGACTCTTATACTTACTATAGGAGCGATCTCAAACTGCCAACCAATGGAGTAGTATGATGAATACATCGAATAGTTTGGAGAAGACATGAAACAAATTGAAAAAGAAGTCGTAACAAAAAAAAGTGGTACTGAGATCATTTGCCCTATATGTACAAATAGAATTCGGGTAGATCTTTTCCCGGAGTAGAACAAACATGAACCTAAAAAAATTGAAAGGGCCCATTCAGGAACAATAAAATGACATCGTGATTTGAATCTCGATGAAACAATACATCAATGAGAGGTTAGTTCAATAAGTTCAGTAAATTCTTTTTTTTATAGGTAAGGGAACAAAAACTCATCTTATGTTTTTTGAAAAATAGAAGAAGAAAACCCCCTTCATTAGAAAAACAAAAACCTGTTACAGAAAAAAAAAGAAATAGAACTGGAATCGACACATTGATTCTTTTTTTTCGCAATTTTTTTTGAACCGTATGCATCCAAAGGTGCACGTATGGTTCCTAAGGGAACCAATTTTGTCCTAATCAACCGACTTTATCGAGAAAGATTACTTTTTTTAGGCCAAGAAGTTGATAGCGAGATCTCGAATCAACTTGTTGGTCTCATGGTATATCTCAGTATAGAAGATGATACTAGGGATCTTTATTTATTTATAAACTCTCCCGGCGGATGGGTAATACCAGGAATAGCCATTTATGATACTATGCAATTTGTGCCACCCAATGTGCATACAATATGCATGGGATTAGCCGCTTCAATGGGATCTTTCATTCTGGTCGGAGGAGAAATTACCAAACGTCTAGCATTCCCTCACGCTTGGCGCCAATGAGTTTTTTTATTTGAAAAAAAAAAGGAATACTATGCCTTCCCATATTGAATATGAATAATAAGTAATAATAGCATGGCACTTCGAGTTCGATATGAACAAACCATTATTGTTTTTTTCATAACATGAGATTTTATGTCGAGATAGTAGTATGAAACAGAGGTCATTTCGGATTTGATCTTATGTGTCGGGGGTACATTTCAGCGTCACAAACCATTCTTTTCCACACCAGAATTCTCTTTCTGATATTTATGTTATGAAAGAAAAAGTACAAAAATAAAAAAAAAAAGATCATTTTTTTCCTTATTTGATCGTATCAGAAAGGAACTTTGGTATTGCTAAATCACAGACAAAATAAATATATAAAGCAACAGAACCATCATAGTATTTTTTTTACTCCTACGAAAGGAAGGGTGGTAAATGGATCATTCAACGATCTGGATCGGATGGATTCTATTTCTTTCTTCAATAGAATAGAAGAGAAGAAAAAGAAAAAGTAAATTCCATTGTAGAGCCGTATGCACAAAAGATGCCCGTACGGTTGTACAATTCTATTTTTTTTTCTTATATTTTTTTTATCCCTTACTTTAGCCCAATCATGCAAGATAGAAGAACCGTTCATGATGTTATATCAATATCATCAGGGTTATGATTCACCAACCTGCTAGTTCTTTTTATGAAGCACAAGCAGGCGAATTTATCCTGGAAGCGGAAGAACTACTGAAACTTCGCGAAACCCTCACAAAGGTTTATGTACAAAGAACGGGTAATCCTTTATGGGTTGTATCCGAAGACATGGAAAGAGATGTTTTTATGTCAGCAACAGAAGCCCAAGTTCATGGCATTGTTGATCTTGTAGCGGTCGAAAATAAAAATACTAGGGATTTCATGTAAATCCATTTCAAACCATAATTCGAATTTTCTGCGATTTGATATTGAATAGAAAAAAAATTCATGATCATCAATCATCAGGTTAAGATCGATCTAAACCAACCCCATTCCGCTCTAGAATCCTATATAAATTCTATTCTCTATTCTATATATACATACGACATGCCAACTATTAAACAACTTATTAGAAACACAAGACAGCCAATAAGAAATGTCACGAGATCTCCCGCTCTTAGAGGATGTCCTCAGCGTCGAGGAACATGCACTAGGGTGTATGTGCGACTCGTTCAGATCATGAGTTCTAACAAATGAGACAATTTTACAGTATCAATGACCAGTACCAATGAATAGGATAGATAGAGAAGATCTATCATATACCTATATTGTGTTTGGAATTTATGGTTTACATTGGTGCAAATCCAATCACCTAGATTTGAGATGAAAAGCAATTCTCCATTGGGAGCAAATGGTTATCCATTAAGCGGAGGAAATGGTATTATAAGAAGCAAAAAGGTTATACTCCTATTCTTGAAAGAACGGACTAAGAGGGTCAGCTACCTAGCCAACTTTCATAATTAAATGCCGTCACTGTATGAATAACTCTTATTGTGAAAAGAACTATTACTGTATAATTGATGGGTAGAGCCAAAGAGTGTGAACTATACAAGTTAACAATAACATTTGATAAAATGAAAGAAGAGGCTCCGGTGTATAGAGAGGACCTCACCGTTTAAAAAAAAAGTAACCATAGAAACGATGGAACCCCCTATTTTTTTTTATTTGGTATCGTTAGAATTTCTTATTTCCAGGTGAAATGCCTGGAAGGAATAAAAAATCGTGGTTGGGGAAAGTCATAGTAGCAAAAGCCATTGGAATTTATATTTTATATATCGGAATAATCCGTTTTGTTATTAATTGACGGGGGGTAAAGGATGACTGAAAGAAGAGAAATCAATTAGTTATTCATTAAGGTTTAATTTGATTCAATGACCAGAGTTAGACGAGGATATACAGCTCGGAAACGTCGAACAAAAATTCGTTTATTTGCATCAACCTTTATTGGGGCTCATTCAAGACTTACTCGAACGACTACTCAACAGAAAATGAGAGCTTTGGTTTCCTCTCATCGAGATAGAGGCAGGCAAAAGAGGGATTTTCGTAGTTTGTGGATCACTCGAATAAATGCAGTAATTCGTGAGAATAAGGTATTCTATAATTATAGTAGATTAATACCAAATCTGTACAAGAAGCAATTGCTTCTTAATCGTAAAATACTTGCGCAAATATCTATATCAAATAAGAATTGTCTTTACATGATTTCCAATAAGATTATCAAATAAAGGATATGATATTATAAAATATAATACAGAAATGATTGAAATTGAAACAGAATTCCCCGGAGAATGAACTCCGGGAAGATAGAATAAAAAAAATTAAGTAAGATAAGTATAAGTAATAGGAATGAACGAACATGTTTCAATAAAAAAAAAGATTTCTTCTTCCCCCATTTTTTATTTCTTATAACACAAGAAATAAATCGGGATTCTAGGCCTTTTGAACAAAACATCAATCTGAGCTTGAGTTCCAATTGGAGTTTTGAGTCAATTGAGGAGTATGTTTATTTATTTCTGGTTCTAGGGCCAGAAGTTCTGGGGATCGACTCGGCTCTCTCAAATTGTTTCTCATTATTAAGAAAAGGTAACAAAGATAAAATACGAGCTTGTTTTATAGCAATAGTAATTAATCGTTGTTGTTTCAAGGTCAATTTATTCACCCGTCTAGATAATATTTTTCCTTGTTCACTAATAAATCGACTAATTAAACTCATGTTTCTATAATCGATTCGATCCCCCGATCCAATTGGGGACAAACGCCTACGAAAGGATCGCTTGTATTTACGAAAAGGTTGCTTGGATTTATCCATGGTTTATTCCTTATCTCTAAAATTCTATTTCTTTATTCATTTCAGATCTGACCGAAATAGGCTTTGATTCGCATCGTTTATATTATACATATCATATATAATACACATCATATGTATGTATATATATATAAAATTAAATCGGGTTTGGTTTGTATTGTATATATTATGTATATTATATATGTTATATTATATATGTTATATTATATATGTTAAGTTAAGTTAAATATGTTAACTTAAATATGTAAAGTTCTTCCTCTTCCTGTTCCTTGGAAAGATCGCGCACACGTTCCGTTCCATCTATTTCTTTATTTCCCCATGAATCGTATGCTTGTGACAATAGTGACAAAATTTTCTCAATTCTAATCGACTGGATGTATTGTGTCGATTCTTTTGAGTAATATATCTAGAAATACCCGGCGATTCTTTATTGACACCATTTCGGACACAACTGGTACATTCCAAAATAACTCTGACTCTGACATCTTTACCCTTGGCCATGAACCCCCTTTTGATTTGGATCGACTTAACTTCTTCTATTTTCGACCCGAACTGAAGAAGAATAAAAGAACAAAAAAATCAATAAGAAAATCAATAGAAGTTACTAACTTGAAATTCAATTTTCATTTCTAAAGCTAAAGATTTCGTTGTGTTGTATGTGTTGTAATTATATAATTACAATTAATATTAATAGAGTAATAGTAATAATTAATAATAAAGTAATAATTAAGTAATACAATTTCTTTCTAACTATCAATTATTCCTATCTTAAATCCCAATATTTCATTTAAGTATCTTCTTTCTATGCTATGATTTCGTGGATCCTGCCCTAGATCTGGATACACATTTCCATTTCTGTTCCCCAAAATTCGATCTTAGATTCACCAGATTTTTGTCGAGGTTCAATACACTTTTTCTTTTTCTTTCCTTCCTATCCTCCTATCCTAAAGAACTGAAAAAAAAAAGGAAGGGGCGAAATTTTAGTCACGTCACGTAGAATTGTATCCCTAATTTTCTTCATTTCTTCGCATATTAATAACTAGAATGAAAAAAAAGGGAATGACAAGGCATCTGGGAATAAACGATTAATTTCTATCAATAGACCTGCTAAAGACCCAAACCATAGAGTAGTTAGCACAGGTGCCACGGAGAGATATGTTTTTATATCTCGCATTGAAAATCCTCCTTCTTTATTGTAATACATATATGTATGGTCAGATGTTGTAGTTCAAGATCATTTGTATTTTTTTTACTTTACGCGGAATTCCTAACTAAAATAGATATGTACAATGAACCAATAGATGAGATTTTCCTGTCCCTAAAAAAGAAAAAGATGACCCCTTCTTCCTGAACATTTCCGATAAATTTTTATTCTTTTTTTATACGATACGCCGATAAGATAAATTTTAATTTTTTTTATACGTTAGGTTTCAGATGTATAAAATTCTTTTATTATATGAAACCAAAAAGAAGAAATGACAAGAAAATTGTATATAGATAGAGGGGAAAATAACAATGTGGAAAACAAGACAGGGATTTTGTACAATGACACTGTACAAGAACTTTAAAAAGGGATGTAGCGCAGCTTGGTAGCGCGTTTGTTTTGGGTACAAAATGTCACGGGTTCAAATCCTGTCATCCCTACCTATTACTTCTCTTATGGGCAGTAACGAGGGATTAATTAAGATCGATTGAAATTGGACATAATGTTTCATTTTTGCATGCTATACGTATGCAAGATATGTTTGGGGGTAAAAAACCCTTTTCTTTACACTACAGTCGTATCTCCTGTAACAAGAAAGCGCTCTTAGTTCAGTTCGGTAGAACGCGGGTCTCCAAAACCCGATGTCGTAGGTTCAAATCCTGCAGAGCGTGATTCCGTTTATGTTATGTCGAATCACAATAAAAAAACTTAACAAAAAAAACTTTAATTGAAACTTGAATTTGACCTCCCGCAGGGAGGAGGTCAATCAAAAAAAATAAATGTTACTCAATCAAAGGTCCAACTGATCACCACGTCTGTATTGTAAATATGCAGTTACGAATAATCCTGCCAAAGTAATAGGAATTAGACCTAAGACGATTCCAAATAGAAAAACTTCAATCATATTTCGGTTTTTTGAGGGGATAAAAAGATGGATAAGATCTATCCCTAAATATTAATCTGAATTATCCGTGAATCTCAATAACCA